AAAATGACTGACTTCTGGTTTTCTTCCACTCCAAGCGCAGCACTGACTGATAATGCTCCCAATGCCTCGCGTAGAGTAACCGCGGCCTCAATCAATCGAGCAATCCCCTTCTCTAGGCAGCAGGGGCGACCAACAAGCAATCCTTTCGCTCACCGCATTCATCCCTTCCAGCATCAGAACGAGGGCTCAGTTCGGATGTTCCTTCAGAGGCGAGGAGAGAGATAGTCTATCTAATTTCCACCCCCGGGCACAATACAATAGTAGGTAGCAATTGAGTCTCTTCCGTCTGCCTCTCGGCGCCCGAAAGCGGGGGCAGGGGACGGCATGTCTAGGAACAGCTCTGAAGGTTCGAACCGGTCTTCTCCTCTAGAAGCAGGTGGGCCAGTGGGAGGAATCTATCAATCTGTTCCAGAAAGGGAGCTGCCTCGGAAGCAATTAAGTCTGTCCCTTGGTGGCCTCCGTACGTACGGATACCGGTCATTGCCACACCTGTTAGCTTCCCCCCGATCGATGGATGGATGGATACAGAGATTGGTCCCCCACTGCCCGATTGATTGCGAATTCGACCTAGCTCCACGCTAATCGATTGAATCCCCCTTTCCATTAACCACCCATCTCCTGTCATGATCGGCCAGCAATTGATCCCTGAACCCCCATTCCCATCCCTTTCTTTAAATCCCAATCAACAGGTAGCCGCAAGGGGTTATCTATCAACAGGGCATTTAGTTCCGTCATTAGATCCGTCTATTCGGGGAGCGAGGCGGGGCCTTCCCTCTCCAATCTCATTCTCTGGAGAAGGCATCGGGGGAGCAGGGCTAGGGGATAAAGATTTGCGAGCCTTCTTCTTCTAGTTCTAGCTAGCTGGTTGCTGCGACATAAGGAAAAGGTTCAGAATGGGTAGTTTTTGAGGATTTCTACTTTGATGGGGATTTAGGGATAACACATGCACATGAATAAGCAGAATACTCAATAGCTTTATTTAAAGTACCAACATAATACGAATTCAGGAATACCCATTAAGGAATACGAATACGGAATAGTAACAACAACATACTAATTAGAGGGTCAAGTAGTAGTTAATCACTAATCAAATAATAGGGAGGAGGAAATAACGGGAAATAATCATAATGGTAAACCAGAGTCACCGGTTGGCGGGAGTTCCAACTTCCAAAAGAGGAAGGTACGATCCATCAAATTGATTCATGAGAGGGAGGTGGAATCTTTCCTGTAGTAGTTGGAGTTGGAGGTGTGGCACACCAGCTTGGTCTTTCTGTATAAATGTATTTGCCGGTTGGCTGGTCAACGGTTGAGCTGTCTGCTCAATCCAGTTCTTCTTTTAAAAAATATATGCCGGTCTGAGCTCTCTTGCTTGGGGTCCGGTAAATCCGTTTACAAATATCTCCACTGCGGTACACTAATCCATTTGATTTCACATCTATTCCCCTGTCAAATCAGAGTACGGAGGTGCGGCTGCGGCGAAACAAGAAAAGGAATTCTTTTTTTTAATATACCCCAGTTCTCCCTCCCAGCGTTGCTCTTCCTCCAAAGGGAAAGGGACTTATCTGGGTTACCTGTTGTTTCAGTCTGATATGCCACTCTCCATTCGCCTTGTTTAACTTGTTCGCGTGGTGCCGCTGTACTCTATAAGCGCCAGGTTCGCCCAGCCCTTAAAAGTACGCTATGGCTTTTTTAAGCGCTAAAGCTGACCCTAAGGCTCAAGCCTTTCTTAGCCTGCAGACCAGCCCCTTCTATCTTTCTGGCATCAAGCCTGCTTCTCTTCAACATGGATCTTCCTATAAAATTTTTTTGGAAAAGAAGGAAACGGAATATGCGCTGATGCCTACCATATAGGGTGGAGATTGCCGTTGTTTTAGAATGGTGAACAGCAACTGGAGAGTGACCACCGGGAACTCACAGCTGAGAACGAACGACTTCTGCGGAGTCTTTTTCTGGCAAACAAACGAACAGCAGCAGAGCTAGAAGTGGAAGGGTCCTAAAGGATACCTCGTACCCACGTCCTTGGCTCTCAAGAGATACCCCACCAGCGAGCTGGTGGATAATGCCAAAAATACCAGTCAACATCTTCTGTTGATGAAAAAGAGCTACTAACTGAGCTGCCACGAATTCAATATCCCATTCTCGATCGCATCTGTTCTATTCAGCCAATCCCTTGCTGCTTGCTTCATCCCGCCCTGCCTGGTCATCGGTCGTACCCTATCTTGAATCTGGAATCGAATTTGTGTCGGCATCTGTCCCACTGGCTGTTGAAGGTGCTGGCTGATGAAAGACATCCCCAGAATGCCCCCTTTCGTGCCTATCTCACTTGTTTACAGCTCTTATTGGTCTTTTAGCGCTGCTTTCACATGATGCAATATCTAGGCCTCCTAGACCTGTTCTCTCGCCCAAGCCTCATATCATATTCCAAGCACTAAGTATTCCCTGCCTGCTCAGATGCGTCAATCCGCCTATCTGTACCCTTTTCCTCGCATAGAGAGCTATAGTAGTTCTTGGTAGGAGGGAACTAATACTGTAGATAAGGTTCATTGCTATTTGCTCTCCCGCTACGCTAGCACTTAAGAGACTATCTTAGCCCAGAGTGAGGGATCACAATAAGGAGTAACCAAAGTAGGCAGTACCGCGGTACCAGTCCACGACTACCATTTTTGTAACTTAACTTCCCTGTCCACTCAGTCTTCTTTTCGGACTTCAGGAGCATTGAGTAAAGGGGGGCACGGGGGCGGGAAGATCTACTCATTCAAAGGGAAAGCGCACCCCTCTATTTATTCTCACAAGAAGAAGAGCTAGTGAAATGGACCCTTTCTTCATGCCAGCGGGGGAAAGAAAAGAGGCCCACTGCGAGAGGAGAGAGTGATTCAGCTGCTAACAAGCGCTGGTTTTTCAAAAAAGAAAAGGTTATTCGGGAAAGGTCTGTTGATGAGAAGGTCATACATAGTTAAAAAAGGAAACCAGGGGGCGGATTCAACCTGGGCTCCGTTCGAAGAGACGAATAATGGTCCTTCTCCCCCACATGCTCCTTCCCATGAGCTACTCGGTTGGCTTCGTGAACGAGAGCGCTGATCACCCTCATGCGGGAAGATGAACATTGAAAGGACTGAAAGGGTAGCGACGGGATGTAGATGTTGATTTTTGAGGTCGCGTACTTTAGTTATAATGCCTTCTACACGGTAGAAGCTTATACTTTTCTTTGGTCCCAACATGACCGACCAAGCGTAACGACCGCAGAAGGTACGGCCGGAGAATTCATCTCCAAGTCAACAGCATGTCGGGCAGGTCAAAGGTGATCCTCCAATCCGGGGAGAATCGAGAGGTCATGATAACAGTTGACGAGTGAGGCGAGGGAGAGTAAAGTGATCGATTCAAATCTTCAGTCTTGCTCCCCCGAGCCGCCAGGATTTCTTGTAGCAGTAGAGTTGCTTAACACCCACCATTAGCTTTTACTGAAACAGCCTGAGAATATCATAGAATGGGTCTAAAAGGTGTCATGTCAAATTCCTCTGTAAACTTATGATGTGAGAAAGAATAAAAAAGAAACGACTGCTATTAAATAAAAAACATCATATCGTTCAAGATGGTTGTCACAGCTCTCTGATAGGTAGCACCAGCATTCTCGGAACCGAAAGGCCCATTATTTACTAAAGGATATTGGGGTGAAAGCCCTCTGGAGTGATGAAAGCTGTTTCGTGTTGATCTTTTCATTGGCAGTTCCGATCCGATTAACACTGGAATCAATAAGAGACAGAAGCTACCAGCAACAATCATATCAATGTTGGGCAAAGGAACGTACTTTGGACAAGCTTATATTTATATCTCCGAATTCACTGCGGGTTCTGATGCCCCCAGTTTCCTCGGCCACTGGGACAAGGAGATCCGATCTTCATAATCAATGGGACGAATGTTTTGATACCTCCAAGAGCGAACGAATTCCTGCCTTTTTTAACCGAAAGAGCTCAACACTTCAGTTCAGGATGCATTTTCCTCGATTCCTGCTTAACCGGCTTGGCATCGGACCGTACAACCAAGCGGTGCTACTCCACCAAGGAGGAATCGGGACCGGCAGCATAAGACCATGCAAAAACATCTCTGTATTCAGCCAGAAGAGAGGTAATAGCTGCTTTTTTCTCGTCTGAAGATTGCAGCCCTCAGCTGAGTAAGATGGGGGCTGTCCTCGCGAGATTGACAAATACTGCCTCTTCGACTAGCAAGGTAGTTTACTTGCTTAGATTATAAGGAAGAGCCGTCTTCAATCTGAGTTGGTGCTGGTGGTAAATTCCACTTCTTTGCCAAGATCGAAACTTGTAGCGAAACTGGGCCGGCCAGCCGGAATATGTTTTATGCAAGTCATGAGAAAACAGTGGTGATCGGGAGCCATCTCTTCCATCGGGGGAAGCCGAGGTAACGAAGAAGCCAACTCCATGATTTCATGCATGACTCTTCAGGCTAGAAGTAGCTATTTCCCCTGCTGAGAACAGCTAAGGTCCAGTGTGTTGGAAATGCAGCATAGATGATAGGACTTTGAAATGGAGCTATGGGTCCTCGCATTCATTGGCTACCGGTGCCATGCTCAAAACGCATATAAGACTTATCCTTGATGAGTTGGTGGGTTGTTCCCGTATGTATCAAGTCGGTGACTGATAGGTAGGAGATCTCGTATATATCTGGATAGATAGATAACTATAGGGAGTAGTGAGTGTGCATTCATTCATGTACAAAGGTTTAGGTTATCTAGGTAGTATAGTATGGTGGTTCTCAACCCGGTGGGCTTGTCCCTGTTGCTGTTACAAACTCAGTACGTAGTGGTTCCTCTTCCTTTGCGGAGATCCAATCCAAGAGGTGATTCCTGTGTTTGAATGTCCCGGGTTCTATATCATCATAATAGGTGTGGATGGGCTGATCGGAGTAGTTGTTTCTCGCCTGATGTCCCGAAGAGCCTATAGAAGGTGAGCCCCGGTAGTGTTTCGAATACGGAAATAGATCTCGGTGGGCTTGGTAACTCAATAGAAATAGCTCTTTATGAAATATCTAGGTCGTTAGGTCTAGGTATGGTTCTACCTGCATGCCATAGCTTATGAGTCAAGGCTGTTCTGGGTACATGTAAATAGGTATCCTATAAGGAGAATGTTGTGGGTTTGGAAGAATGGGAGAAAAAAAACCTCGTTTTTCTAATCGGACAAAAGAGTGGAAATCCCTGCTGCAGCAGGAGGAAGCAATTGATCGCATTCTCAGTCCCTCCTTCCCGAAAGACTTCCTTTTCAACTAAACCCCTCCGGCCCATGAAAATTTGAGAACTATATATTCATTAGTACCGGTTTTAGGGGACTGCTAAGAGGTATGCCAACTCGTTGGATGAGTAGTTCTTCCCATTCCAATCGAGTATGTCCACCACCATAAATGCCAGAATTGGGTCGATGACCTGATTCTGGCAGATGTAAAGACGGCTAGAGAGGAGACGGGAAAGGTAGCAAGGACTGAAGCAGCCACACCAGCATCTGAGAAAGCAGTAATAGAGCACGCAACGATAAAGGCAACAGGAGCGTCCAGTCGAATCAGTTTCTCATTTTTATGAAATTGACTTGGCCGGTTGTTGCTCCTTAACTTGGGTATTAGCTGCCGTTTCCAGCTGTTGTTCCCCTCCCAAGAGCGGGTTCAGTTTACCGAGTTGTCCGAGCTCGAGTCATTAGAAATGAAGCGAAGGCTTAGTAGCTATGTTTTTACCTCCCATGTTCCCTAGGTGTTAGGTATTTTATATATGGCATAAACTACGAGGACAGGGCCCACAATATACTGACGTTGAATCGGAATCTCCCCGATACCGACTGATGCCTTTCCGCCCATCGCGAGTCATTGAACAGTGGCAAGCATACAATCACGCTACAAAGCAGGAAGTCTAATTGGCTGTTCCAGAGTTCTCGTTCTCGGGTACAGTTACTGGGAAAACTGGTTTTGTCGCAAGTCGTCACTGGATCGACGGGTGCTTGTAACATGCAGTGCTGAGCCGTTATGGAAGTGACTGCATTGTAGATTCTTTGGGGAGGTCCGTTACGTTACTAGCAAATGGTGGGGAGACAGCACGGGCGGGTCTTCGGGGAGAGCTGGCCCGAAGGATCAATCCGCAGTGAAAGATGAATAACCTGCGAAAGATCTCATAAATTACGTATATAGATCGCAAGTTGGAAGTCGCTCGGATGATTGCCTTGACCCTATTGGTACTTTCTCAAATGGTTTTGGGTCAATGAATGAGGTCAATTGCGGTATTCCTTTGTCGATGGCTGAGTAGCTCTTTCCTTAAAATAGTAGGAGAGAGTGTTGTCTACTCTTATCCTTCGGCTTATTGTACTCTCTTCTTCCTTATGTAGTTCTTCTCTTGCTTGCCTTAGCGCAGGAGCTATGGGAATGGGTATTTTCTTCCTATGTCCGAGACCTTGCTTTCCGCTATGCTATATAGGTGTGCTACGATCGCATTGCATGAGAGAGGGCATCGTAAGTAGCATGCGGAGGAGCTAAGATACGCCCCATCTTAATAATTAATAATGAAGGGCTGAAGAAAGACACTCTTTTTTGGGTAGACCCTTCCCAAGCAGAACCAATCTCTTAGTGGTAGTGGCTCGCTAGCCGGCCATGGCTATCCTTTAGTTAGTGCTGGACCGCTTCACCGCTTCTTTAAGTATGTCTTCCTGTAGCTGTAGCCGCCATTTACTTGACTAACCAACCTGAGCTATCGTAAGGTAACCATAGGTTGACAGCCGAAGGGTCTCGGTTCTTACCAACCAAAGACCACTCTTCGATCTCCCGGTGAGTTGGACGGGAACGAGACAGAGGGGGTTATCTATGGAGCATTTGAATTGCCCCTTTCTGTTGGAATAGTTGAAAGTATTATTCTTAGGGGATTTTCTTTTTTCTTATTAACATAGAGTTGGAACTTAGCCGTGTAAGTTGCGAGTGGACCAGTGTGAAGCTTTAGCTTCGTTGCCGGCCAGAGCTCCTAGCCGACGACCGGCTACCCCTTTCGAGCTTAGCTGACCCTTTCTTGATTCCGTTTTTTCCTTACAAGTAAGCAAGTAAACTACCTTGCTTATATATAAGCAAGTAAACTCCCTTTTCTTTTTCACCAGGAACATAAACGGCATTCGTCAGACTTGAGCAGTAGGTTTCGCCTCGGTCAGCTGTCTTGATGATCAGCCAAAGAGAATTAATTGACTTCGGGCTCGCACCCTCGATCCGATCAACGAAAATCAATCCTGAAATAACATATATAATAATAGAAATCGTTCAGTACGCTAATCTTGAAAGTTTCCATTTTCGATTTCTAAAGCGGCGGGCCCAGTGAGCTCTCCAATAGTGCACCGAAACGGGGCCGGAGAGACGGTAAACCTTAGATCGGCTAAGATCGAATTGAACTGTCTTTGATTGAGCGAATCCTGCCCGATTTGGATTTTCGTCCCCGCGGGATCAATTTATTTGAATCGAGTATCCAGCGTCGTAGCGCGTCTCTTTATATAGAGTCGTTCCTTCCAGAGGAGTAGTCTCTTAGTGAGGTGAAACGGACGGACCTTGATAGTTTTAGTCATTGATTTAATGGAAAGTACGGTACTAGTTCAGTGATAGTGATGGAAAACTCAGATGCTACACACATGGGCTGGAAAGTATCTCCTTTCTGTTCTTTACTTGACAGTTGACCGACTCAAATCATTTCTACCGGAAAATAAGCCTACATTTCATACCTTTGAAGCTGGAGCTGAGCGAGGATCGGATTTTCTGAGACTCGAAACAACTCGGCACTCGCATCGGTGAAATAACGTCTAATAGATAGACCTGGAAATCTATGCTTTCTCACTTCCGGTCGGTGCGCCTCCCCTTCTTTGATTCACAAGCTGGAATTGAACCAGCATCTCCGGTGGCTTTCTTAAGAGAGGCGAGACTAGAGGGAGGATAGAGTGGGGGAGCCACTTCTACTCAAGCACGGGATTCGTTTCCTCTGTTGTTTTCGCCGCTGATAACGAACTAATTCACTTCTATACTTATGTTACAGCTCTTTGCTTGTATGCCTGAGCTTCGTCGTACTTACTTGGTTTATCCTCCTAGCGGGCACTACGGTGAGACACCTGATCCCATTCCGACCTCGAGTAGTTGAACTCCTATGATATAACCTCCTCAGAGACCTCCGCCAACAATCTGGTCGATCCCTTGCCGAGCCTACTTTAGGAGCATCATACGTTTCGTTTCTGTTGGTCTTGTGCTGCTTAAGGGGTCGTTTTCTACTTCTATGAAAGAGAGACTAAAAAAAGCGAATGTCACACTCCGGTACTTCGTACCAAAACCTATATTGGTGTGTTGATAGGAAGAGAAGAAAAAGACCAGAAAGAACCATTCAAGAATCGCCAGTTGGAAATTTAGAACATAGAACTGTGCCTTCACCCAACCCATGTGGTCTTTTTGGCAGCCGAACCACAGGGTGGCCAATAACATAAAAGTCTCTGAGGCTGAAAGCCGAGGATGGGAATATGGTTGACCCAGAATTGACATAATAAAGACGGCCCAACTTCATCACCAAAACCAAAGGAAGGAAGAGCTTTGCCCATTCTAATTAGAAAGATACGGCTACCCAAGATTTCGAATAACAAAAAAGCGAGGAGAGCGGTCTACAAGAGTAAGCGAATGGTTAATTCACTCAAGTCTTTCTTGGAAGTGGAAAACCAAAAGATGCTATGCTGCCTACCAAAGAACGCATGGATAAGTGGGCGAGCAAGCGAAGCCCCAGGTTCGGAAAGAATAGAAAGAATAGTAGGTACCGGAGTAGTAGATACCAGAATGATTCTTGAGCAGCGCTGGGAGAAGTGAAGAAAAGGGTCGACGAAGTTGAGAAGGAAGAGCGCTATCCTAGTCAAGAAGAGAAGTTCTCGAGATATCTATGGTGAACCGATGTTGCTTAGGGCGGGTGACCATCTTATGATTGAAGATAAGCACCGAAAGTCAGAGAAGTGAGGCGTTCGGAACCTATTCTAGTAGAGGATAGAGGAACCAACCCCCAGAAAACCTGACCAAAAGATAGCTACGTTCCCGTCACTAACGTGACTTCGGAGTATGTGGCTGATCCGCTGAGAAAAGACGGGAAGGCAAACAGAAAGTACCACTTTAAGATGACTCTATTGAAGAGTCAAGGTTTCCAATGAGCACGGATGAGGCGAAGCATCGATCCCTAACAAGCGAGGTAAGCGCCCGGATACAAAGGAATCTTAGTCTATGTCTTGGTCACCCAGAAAAGTATTCAGAGATAGTTGAATTGAGGGACCTCTACTTTACGTACCTCTGTAGTCTTAAGAGAAAGTAATACACTCAGTCTCACCGTTGGAGGATTTTTTGGAGGATCTAGGGCGTTAGCCCGAAGCCCATAGAGAGAGAGAGAGTCAAAAGCCTATAGCACTGCAGGAAGACCAAGGTCTCGATCGACAGATCTAGTGGTCAGTCACCGTCAATATTGGATTCTACGGCCAATGCTGCTAAATTCAAATAGCAATGAAACCATGTTCCTGGGGAAGCCCTAGCCTTGAAACAAGGGGCTTTACTAATATAGAAATTAGAATCATATAAAGATGCCTAGTCTGCGCTGTTAGAATCCATTGGAGAAAGGCTTGCTCACTTCTTCATCTGTGAGATGATCGTATTCTTTATATGAATTTTTCATAATGGGATTGGACCTTGCTTCGATCCCCTCTTTAAGAGACTCCAGAAACTCGTTGACCCATAGATGTAATAGCCGAAATGAAACTCTTTTCCTTTACGCCATAGGAACTAGTATAGAATTAGAAGAGAGGTCTTTCCTTTACGTCGTAAAGAGAAGCATGTGCCTTCCACCTATCCTGCACGTATAGCAGGGCTTTAAAGAACGCATCGGGCAGCGAGCGGAAAAAGAAAGTCGATTGAATCTTGGTAATTGAGTGAAGAAGCTCTCAGCGAAGAACAACCCCTAAATCTCGGAAGTATTGAATCGGGATCCGATCTCTTTTGGTACACTCGAGTCATAAGGTGTGTACAGACAGACAGGCTTCCTTTCGAAAGGCTAGGCACCATTTGATCCAAAGCTCCTCATATGATGGGTATAGGCTAGTTGAAAGGAATGACCTCACGTCAAGCGAACGGCATCAAGGAATCTCCGTTTTCAACCTTTGTGGCATCGGTTACAGCTGGCAAAGCTAACCTCTATCCATAACAAAGAAAGAAGAATCTCGATCTAATTGGAAATTTCCCATCACCTTTTTGACTTGGCTGGTTCCTGTTTGCCAAAGTGGCTTCGTCCGCCCTTCCCCATAAGAGAAAACTACGATTCAAGCTGGAGTAGATAGATCGACGATCGACCAGGCAAACTTCCCCTTCCTCCCATGTGGAATGCCCCACTCAGATCGCCCAGAGCCCCAACGAGTCACTACACACCAGCTTCGCTAACCGAACCGAGACAGGCATCAGATGCTGCAGCAGGGGTGAATGTACCAGAAAAGGAATTCAAAGAGGGGTCTTCCCTTCATTCCTTAGTCTACTGCCTATCTATTTGTTTGCTAGCATCCCGTGTAAGGACGAGTTGCTTGTTAGCACCTCCGGGAAGAGAAGCGCTCATGCTACATTTATAAAGAAGCAGCTGTTTCAGGGTAAGAGAGGACCCTGAAAGCGCATTGGTCAGCGAACAGCCCTTGCTTTAATGCCGAACCCTCGCTTTGATGCCTCGATCTCGTAAAAGGCAGATTGTAAAGTTTGATTTAGTAGTAATTGCAGGACGAGACCAACTCCTCTGTGAATTTCTCCGTCCTGGCCTTGACTTTGAATCCCATTTTTGAATCCTAGAATCATGTATTCAGGCTCATTTGCTGCGGGTAATGCTTGGAGTTTAGCCGCTCCATTTCGAACACTGAACTTCACTTTCAATAGCGTTTGCGTGAGCTATCGCTTATTCAACTTGCACAAAGCTACTTGGGATTCTATGGCCAAGTTTTGACGTTTAACGCCCTAGGCCGGCTTGATGTCTGTCCCAGGTCCCGGCTTATAATGTGCGAAAAGTGTATGTTCCAATTTAGCAGCCGCTGTCCTGAGATTGAATGATTTCTTGTCATTAGTTAGCTCTCGCCTTTGCTTGCCTACCTAACTAGAGGAATGCCCAATCTACGACAACCTGATCTACGACCATCCTCACTCATAGAACAAGTCAAAAGAGAGGAAGCCAAGTACCCCTACGCTGCACCTCTTGTGGTTGGAAGAGAGGTTCAGCGCAACATGTCCACAGGTTGATCTGATCCCTTGTTTCGACCTCAACCTGAGATTGAGATTTGATAAGCAATGGACTGGAAGCTTTATAAGGTAGCTATTAAAAGCAAACATTCCATTGATTGAGCACCCATTCCTGTGTTTGATGATGATCCAACCTGCTATCCCAATGCATGGGATTTCCTTGGGGATACAAAGATGAACATAGTCAGTAGTGAGACCTTAATGGCCTAGTACGACCAGCATTATACCGAGAAATAGCAGAATCATGGTCTTCCTCCCGGGATTGGTCATTCATGAGCCTTCCTTTCTTTACGAGATCAGGCCAAAAGAAAGAGTAGCACTAGCTGAGCAAAGTCAGGTTGCACATTGAGAGGCTTCCCCAGTCAACATGGAGAAGGACAGTCGATAGAAGCAATCATCCGAGGAACCTTCCATCACAGTTGGTGTCCCATATTCGAATGAAAAGCTATATGCTTAACACAGGCAAGTCGTGGATTTGATCCGGACCTTTGCAAGAGGATTTCCCCTTTAGTAGCACCACCTGTGAAGAGTCAGATTCCGAAGCAGTGGGAATAGCTTTTTCAATTCGTGCGGTGGGTTTTGTCCCTAATGGGATGGGAGAGCTGCAAGCCAAAGATCGTACTCTTCGGAGGGACCGTGTCATGTCAAATTCAGACCATCTAACTGCCCTAAAAGCAAGAGCTTGGAAAACGGGTGCCAGCAGTTCGGTTGAAATTCGGAATTAGGTAGTAAGTGAATACTTGGGCTTTTGGCCACCGATGAAAGGCCAGTCATGTAATTCAAAATCCATTGAGAAAGAAAAAGCCCATGCTTTGGTGTAGCACCGGTGGAGGCTACTCTTTATAGAGGTTATTTCCGATATCCTGGACTCAAGAAAGGAATGCAAAAATGACTGAGCGACTATATCATGGGAATATTCCACTGCTGAACGGCGAGAACTTGGCTAAGCCCATTGAGAACAGCTTACTCGAGTATAATCATTCCATCGTAGACTGAAGACCTGCTCCAGTCTCGAGGCAAAAGAGTGAAAGTGGGAATCGACATAGGGCGCTGTAAAGGCCATTCTTTAAAAGAGAAAGGCGTTGGTTTCACCTCCGAGAAGTGGTTTGGGACGGGCTTTGAAGATGGGTGTACAAGAGCTTGTTTACAATTGATCACATGATCGCATGCAACTCTCCTAGTCTCTTGGGGCGAAGTCAGCTGCTTAACCTGACCAATATAGGTGACGGTAGGTGTGACTAATCACTAATCTAATCTCAATAACTAAATCCCACATCCTGACATTCCAACATGTGACTCGCTGCCCGAACTTTCTTGTTTTTATGCTAGCAGGGGTGGTTCGGGTGGGTAAGAAACATAGTCCAGGAAGACTAATTGAGAATGGGGCCATGGACCAAGATCTCGATCCAGCCCAGAGTCAGGGAGGGAAAACCAATCTCAGAAGGGAAATCCGGATGAAAGAGCAAATTCCTTTCCCTATGGTCAAGCTGTTTCACTCCTTTTGAAACCCGAGTGGCTTCTGCTCTCTTCAATTTTTCATAAAGAATTGAGTGAGTCTTCCGCACAAGCAATAATTGAGTGACTTCTGCTCCTCGGCCTTCGGGAAAGTCTAAGCTGCTGCCCGTGAATCTGCCACTTGCCTTAACGAGTCGCTCTCTCTTTTCTCTTCTTTCATTCCTCCTTGCCTTCTTCTTAGGACTGCTTTCCTTCTCTGGGCATAGCAGCAACCAAGCTTGTAATCCCTTGAATGGGGGGTAAGCAAGTAAGTAAGGTGTAGTTGCAACAACGGCTTTCGCGTTAGCCGTTGCTTGGTTGAGGTCAAAGAAGTAAAGCCTTTTTCGGTAAAAAGCAAATGCAAACTAGCGAGGTAAGCGCATTCACGGCTCTCTTCAGCCAATTGGAAGAGGCATCCCCAGAATGGCCAAAATAAATTCCTTTCCAAAATCACGAGTTGAAGAGCATCGATGTGGGGACGAAAATGCCTTATTAAGTTAAGAAATGGTTTTACTTACAGATGGAATATCAAATATAACAAGTAAAAACCTATATAGGTAGCAGAAGGACTACGAATAGTAAGGAGGCAAATGCCAGGAGTGCCAGGCACATAGTGGAGGCGGAAATCAATACATGTCGGTGCGGCTATTCATTCATTTCTTTTTTCATTCAATATCTATTTACGTTCGAGCTATCGTCGAATCTCGTTCATTCCACTTTCCTTTTCGAGCTGTCGAATCAAATATAAATATATCAAGATCATGTGGGCATTCATAGGTAAAAAATCATATTGGTAAGTAAAAATGCCCTTAATTAAATAAAAAGTCCCGCCAAGCGGTCATCGGCTCGGCCGTTCGAGCGCTCATTTGTCTTCAATCCAATAGATCCGTCGGAAAGCGTACAAGCGTCTCTGATCAAATCGGTTGAGTTCTTTCCATTCGAAGTCTCCCATTCCCTATGTAATTCCCGCCTTCCCATATTCCATTCCCCCATGCCATCTATTTTCCGCTGAACTGGTATTGGTGATTGGTCTTTCCTGGAAGAACTCTCTATGGGCTAGTAAGAAGGCGTGTTCAAGCTCTCTTTTAGATGGAAGCCGAAAGAGTATCTCAAATAGACTTTCTTTTCGACCAGAATTTCACTTTCTTTAGATCGCAAGAAAGTGAAATTATGGCTCTTAGAGTCCTTTCCTTAGTAGCAGGATCCTATCATAGGCGCACTCAGTTGAGTCTAGTTCAGGAGTGAAGGAAGGCTCCAAGTAAGTTTCTTCAAGCACTGGGACTCTGAGGTCTACTCTTCTGGTAGTACGTGCTTGCCCTGTCCGCTCATCTGATCGAGAATCTCGAATCTGTTTAGCCTTGCTATCATCTGCTGGTCATCCCTTTCATTCAATCTGATGGTAACTGGAATCATAAATATGATGGGGCAATGAGGAAATAAATATAGTATAGCACATCTCTCCACGAATCTCTCTGTCTTGCTATTAGCCCTAGGCTTTCAAGTAGCAGTACCATTCTATGGTCTCTTCGCTGGAGTTCCCTCCTTTCTGGAGTTCACGACTTCTTTTATATGTCCGAATGTTGAGCCGATATAGCTTCTTTACAGCCTCTCATATGGGGTGAGGTGGATCAATAATAGGCCTTTCTGAAGGCATAGAAACTACATCTGAGGAAGATGCGGATATACAGATACGGAAGAGGAGCTCTACCCGGCGGGGTTGGCGTTCATCCCGTAGTTGGAGCGAATCACCTTCATTAGCTTAGTTCGAAATCCCCTTCTATTGGTCTGAGGGTGCGCCACATGGGAGGCCTTACCGCTTGGTCGGTCCACAATTCTTTTATGTAAATGTATCTGTTGTCACGGAGCCAGCGAAGGACATTAACATCCCATATTAGAGTATTACTTAATTAGTTTAGTATAGAAGCTTTCCCGACCCTTCTATTAGGCATTTTAGCTAGATGCTATTATTCCTCTTCGAGTAGCTAGGTATCTAGATCGAGTATCATACCATTTTCCAAAGAAAGATAGTATGCTAGAAAATGGTATGGTACCAGGAAAGGACAGCCCTTCGACCAGTCCTTCCTCAGGTCAGTCATGGGGAAGAACGAGAGGGGTACTGATCACTATCCGAATCTGCTACTGAATAAGAAGTTCTCACCTTACTATACGATGCAACCCGAACTCTTAACTCGGAATCGAATCCGCTCTTCCATTCTTTGAAGATTTGAAGGACGAAAGGCGGCTATTTCAGCCGTTGGGCTTGGAGGAGATTGATTTGGAAGTCTTGAGTGATGCTTTGAATAGCGTAGTTTTGAATTAGATCCAGTAGAGCACAGAGGGAATTAGCCACTTCCAAATCGATGTGTTAAGCATATGGTTGCATTTGAATTTAACCAGAAAAAGGTAGATCCTTTAGAGCCCAGCCCAGAGTAAAAGAGATTTGAAAGGTTATCGCAATGGAAGCAAGTGACTTCGAGGGCCATTGAAAGAGTAGAGCTCATTAGAGACCTTCCACTCCCAATTCAAAGTGTTAAGATGGCATTTAGTAGGAATCTCTTATCTTAGAGGAAGCTGTTCCCAAGTCTTTGCTGTTGATGCTACATATAAGTATTGGTGCTTGGGGCGTTAGGAGTAAAGGCATGGCGCATGGGATAGGAAGCTTAGAGGGGTCTTCCTGGTCAAGCACTAGAAGCGGGGAAGAACTACGGGGAAAGAACCCGGGAAAAGGGCGTAATCGGGGATGCAGGCCTTGCTCTCTCTTCCAAATCACTGGCGAACAAAACGCCCAGCCAAGGGAACGAGAGACCGTACAGGCACAGAAAGGTTTGTCCGTGACTCTTCAATCATGGTGGAACGGAATCTTCCGGAAATGGCAGGAACCGAAGCGAACGAAGGGGATTTCAGAGACCAAAACTCCTATGATAGTCAACTCGCCACTGGGAAGCAAAGCAGGAACTGAGAAGATCGAGAAGGAACACTAAGATATCCAACCATTGCCGTAGGAATAAGCGCGAGACCGTCCCAGGGGCGCGTGACAAGTACTCAGTCGTAACTTCTAGGTCAATTCCAGGATTGCACACAAACAAGAACGTCACGACTTAGGAACGAACAGGTGACTCACAAAAGCAACGGGGAAACAAGGGTCCAAAGAGCGCAGACTAGCCACGGAGCACTGGAATGGCATCAACACCACTCTTCCTCCGTCCTAGGACGGGTTTAAAGAAAGCCACCAATCCGTGCACGGAGGCGAAAAAGGGCATTCCAGTATAGCGTGTTGCTGATTCGCGGCTTTGTGGAAGGTCACCACTCTTCCTCCGCTAACAGTCAACGAGGTTAACCACCACAACAAGGAGGGATTTCGAACTGGAATGACTAAAGAAGAACTACAAGAAGCGACATCGAAAGAATGTCCTAGGGTGGTATAGAAAGGAAAGGAAACAAGCTGAGCTGCCCATCCTCACCTCCTCTCTTCAATTACATTCCCTGCGGACCCTGCACTTCTTTGGATTCCCCGTCTTCTCTGAATTCTCAATCCGCATCCTTTCTCTGCTAAAAGGTTTACTTTCCTTTGACTTGGCCTCTATCATTTTGAGTGAGCCAACCTTTATTGTATTGAACACGGAAACATTCTTATGAAAATGGGACCAGTTCACAAGTCCGCTTTCCGGGTGGAAAGGTGACACGAACCCGTACTCCTTCGGACCCTCACACCCCCGTCTCAACTTCCTGCGCTTCCGTCTTCTGAGCCGTTCTTTATTCGTCACTCTTCTTTTGAGCATTCAGCATGTTCTTCTTCGGGGATTGGAATATTTGGAATATTACTTTACTATATTACTTCTACTTCCGTATTCGTGGAATCCAACAAGGATTCTTGCAACTGCAACGTCTGGGCCTAGCTCAGATGCCTTTTCTTTTTTAGGATTTCGCCCCCTCTTTCAGTTCCTGATGGCTCATCTTTTCTAGCCAAATTCCCTTTCAATTCCGCGCTCCCTTAGAACCGTTCTCCATTCTATAAAACCCCAACCAATCCTGTTGATCCTGACCTACAGAAAGGGGTGAATGAGGTCAGAGAAGCCCTCGTCCGTGTTTCGGTGACCAGGAGAGTCAGCCGGAGATAGGTCTGTGCTTTCGTCAGGGGGTAGCTCGTAAGTACAAGTACCAGGTCTTGATCAGTCATCCAAAAGAGAGGGGCTCTGAGGACCAGTTTGACATCTCATTCAAGAGAGAGTGAGTCATCCATCCAATTCCTATGTTCACAGAGGGGCCCGAAAAAGAGAGTGAGTGAAAATGATGCACTACACGGACGCCATTTTGACCTTACGAAAGCAAGCCCCGAGCTGGTCCGTACCAACCAAGAAGATTGGCTTCATTTGCCATGTTGAGGGCTCAGAAGAAGCTCATGTTGGAAAGCAAGCATGTGCAAGAACCAATCAGGATACAAATCCCGAGGTCTTCCTGGATGGATTGACCTACGACTGATTGACTCAGGCCCTTTCTCACTGACTTCTTCCTTCATTCGGAGAAGTCATCAAGAATGGAACCAGTGGAAAGTCGTATGCAGAAGAGAAGTGCAAAATGGGCAAAGACGAAGACTTTGGAAGCGAAAGACGCACTGATTGACGCTCTTCCAGCCCAGCTGCTGTTTATTGAGCTCAAAGTGGATGAGAGAGAGGCTTTTCTCTCTATGCTATGGTCTTATCAATTGCCTAGTCTCGGTTCAAAGACAGTGGAAGGATTCATCCATCAGCCTTTCTATCTCCACAGCGCTGACCTGCACTTTCCACCTAGTTCACCGACCTCACGAGTAAGATTTGGCTCTCTATTGTCCACCAAGGTAGTTTACTTGCTTATATATAAGGAAACTCCACTGCGACTGAGCGATCTCATCGATCTGACCTTCCTACTCTTGACTGACTCTAAGACTCAGTCTTCTGACTTGGATTGGGGTCAATTCAACTCTATCCTCTTGAAGCACCCTGCTTCCTTTACGTACAGCTAAGGTTCTTTCACTCCAAGACTAGTTGCCTTAACGAATTGATATGCTTTTGTGACACCAGCGAATGCTGAATACAATGAAATCAGAACAGACCATATTTCTTACAGAATTAGGATAATTCTAACTCTGAATAAGCTCTTTTGATCTATTAGCACCTTTGGTAGCCAGAAAGAGGATATCATAGAAAGCATTCACAGTAGTTTCTACGGTCACTGATCAAAAGCACATTCATTCAGTAAGGGATTTATCCTCTTAGTAGTGTAACCTAGCTCAATTCACCTCATTGATTCCTTCTACAAGCCTGAAATATCGATTCCTCCTTACAGAGCTACTAACATTCCTCCTTTCTTTCTAGCTTGATTATCCTAGTTACTTCTCCACTTAGTCCCTTTTTTATCGCTGGAATCCCTACTTCCACATGGTGATTCTTTATCATTGGTTTCCTATAGGGGAGTACCTTTACCAGTTAATAGATAGATTGTCCCTGGTTCTATCAAAGCAGCTTCTTCAAGCCTGGTCTATTTGTACTCTGAATTGGGGAAGAAAAAGAAATTGGAGGAGCGTGCATCTTATATTCGATAGAACTACGATCTACGAGTACTACTTAAGTACTCACTATGAAAGGGACTTTGCAGCAAAATAAGAAGCCCTATTGGTGTGCCCCACTCGGGGAAAGCACGAAATAAAGAGTACTATAAAGTGACTGATTAGGATTGTTTATAAGGGCAGTGAAAAGAATATGACTAGCCTTTGTTCGGGCATTAGTCTTTTCTAGCTAGCTTGACTCGATGCTTGGTCACTAGCAAACTTGTCCCTCCGCGCGCGGATCCATTCTTATTTATTTATTTATTTAATCTAAGGAGTTATATAGGCCCACTCTTTTCTTTGTCCAACCTGAACTTCGAGGCGCTCGGCTGCTGCGAGTGCTGAAGCCCAGTCCTTCACTTATTGGCAACTCTAGCTCAGCCCACTTTTTGACTCCATGAGAAGAAGATTCTCCCCCATCTCGGTTAAGTCCAAGATCGATGGTTGTGAACTGCTTCACATAGTCCAGAACCGAGCCTGTTGAGACACATTAGACTCTGACGGGAAAGGTACTCTACGTTCTCAGGAAGGAACTGAAGCTTTCCACCCTAGTCTTGTGGATCACTTGCTTACATACGTTATTATGCTGCTGAAGCGACAGAACCGACTGTATAGTCAACAGAAGCAGCTGGATCAGTTGATTCAATAGCTCAATAGTTGACTCAATAGATCACTTTCTAAGGGAAAGAATATACTTTCAGAACGAAACTATCCGCTTTCCGAGCTCACTAGATTGATCCCAAAGAAAGCGCATTCGTTCGATTGCCTTCAAACTAGCATTCGCATGTTGGTTGTTCCCCACTAAACATCTCGGGTTCCGGTGAAAGTGAAGGTTCGGACCTTCCCGACTTGATCTATCTTTTCTCTCATTCCGGACTTACCTATTCTACTTCGTACCTTGGATCTCATTCCTTTTCACATTTCATTGACCTAGCTTTACTTGAGAGAGGAGGGAATGGTTGACGAGACTTTCTTCTTTCTCCTGAACTGCCTTACCTGTCTTTGAAGAATGCTTCTAACCTTCCCCTGTCACCGGGGACTACTAAGAACACTTTCACACTGACTCCTTCCTTATATTATAATATAAGCGAGTAAACTACCATAGCACAAGCGCTAAGCGATAAGAATTCCTCCTTCACCGGAACTCTACAACTTGTCTTCTCTTCACCAGTATCTGGGCATCTGTGGCCATCTCCCCCTGCATCTTCATACTCTAGGTCCAATCCTTTGCCATCCCACTTCTAATCCAAATCTCTTCATTCCGCTCCCAGGTCCAATGTGCGGGTAGTAAGCCCCTGATTCCTCTCCCTGTGGGCCGATGGAAAGAAGTGAAGAACGTGGGTGGAAGCTTGAGAAGGAGACCACAAGCTATTGGAATCCATCTTCCGAAGTTCCATCTGCTTGACACCGACCGGGAGGGGCGAAACAATGAATCAATTATCCAGTACCAGATCCATCGGTCATAAATCTTTCTAGAATATGGCTGCCTCCACCCATGTTGAAATCAAATTCTCTGTCATCCCCTCCATCCCATGCTTGGAAGCTAGACGTCACCTGCGCTGACTCAAGGCACTTTAGTCCCTATCCATCCGAAGAACCTAGGTGCCCCACCTATTTGTTCTCCTGAAGCAACGAACTAATCTCCACCTCCCGCCGACTACCAACTGGGAAAGCGGATTCAACAGATGCAAAAGAAGATGGCGATGGGGATCAGCCGTGTAATAAGAGGTAGGATTTGATTTGTCTACGAGGTTATCGTACTGCCCTCCAAAGTAAGTCTCCTGCGGGCCTCTTCCTGATTGGCCCCATTCGTTTATGTCAAAAAGCCGGATACCTTCTAGCCCGTGCTAGCTCTTAAAGGGAGGATGCTTCCCCGTCCCGATTCGCCATTGGCCCAGGCGCCCAAGGCATTCTCAATTATCGCTTCACTAAGTTGGGGTGCCTCTACTCCATTGGAATGGTATGTGGGCCTTCCTCAAGCAATCCCCTATGACTCAACCTTTGTTCTTGTGCAAAAGCGTCCTCCCCTTCCTGTTTTTCGAGCTCACTAAGGCAAGCGGCTTCCTCAAGCGCCCCATTTGTGTCTGTCTGCGATCGTGCCTAGCCGGGCAGTTCATCAGGAGCAGCTATCTGGGACCAAGCACTCTTTATTTTCTGGTAATATATATAAAGTAGGTGTCGGGTTTGTTAGGCTATACCTAGGATCCGCCTTCCTTGTACTGTTGTAAGTTGGGAAAAGGTGCCCAAAGCCAAAGGGCTATCTACGGATTAGCTTCTAGAGACTCGGCCTCTGTTCTCGTGAGCTAGGTTTCAAAAAATAGAAAGGTATTGCTTCTAATAGTTGCTCGTTCATAAATTGACTCGACCACTTGTTAGTCTTGCTACACTACACGACACGAGTCTAGGGTGAAGTTGAAGCAGATACGGTCAAGTGAAGTCGACTTCACAAGTGATTTAACATACCATATGGAAATAATAAAAAGAGAAGGGTCTCGCTGCTTAAATAATAAATCTTCTTTTCTCGCCACCCGGCTGCGTATCCCCGAAAACTTCCCTCCTAGGACTGTTGTTTCAAGAATCTGACCTTAGCAACCCGAAACGTGAGCGGGGAAGCTGACTACACCTTACGACTTGAGTTTGATTTCCGCAGTGCTCTATGAGCCGACTGCAAGCACATACCTATGGATCTATGTCACCAAAAGCAACCACCCCAGAAAGTCTACCAACCAGCACAGATCCTCCCAAGCAACTTCCAACTGCGCCAACTAGACCAAAAACATGTATCGAAACCTGGCCAAACTTCCTATCTCCTCGTTCGCCGCCCCGGAAAGCCTTCCCCACCAACTCCATCTTCACTTCTTGACTTCTTGTTCTGATTATGAGGGAAACGGTTTGAAATCCATAACTAGGGATCCGCACTCCTACGTGGACATCTAGAAAGGGAGTACTTGGAGACAGAGAAAGTGATTGTGCTACGCAATACTATAATTGCAGGTTCGCTAGTTGCTCTCCCTTGTTCTCTAGGTTCGGTAACCTGGGTAGCTAAAGGCAGCCTTGCTTCCCGTTGTGGTGTAAATCTTTTGACGCAAATCCTTTTCTTTTAGGAAGATTTAATTACGATATTGACCTTCCTTGCTCAGCTTTTCCTCTCCCGGAGGTGATCTGAAGAAAGAGAAAGGATTATTCCGTGTGGCTCGTCCGGATTGTTCTGATGGCTGGTAGCGGTTGGGCGCGGTTAGAGCAGGAAGTGCGGCATTGATGGGTTATTCAAATAAGAGGACTTCACCGATCGATCAAGTACTAGCATAAAGTAGAGCTTGGATAGTTGTTAGGGTCTATATAAATGTGAAAAGCAGATTCCCCTTCTCGTTATCCAAGCCGCGGTTGAACAGTTCGAATCTCGACTAAGAATCTACGCTTTTGCAGTCGATTGATGATACAGAGAGCTTTTCCTTTCTTTTGGGGAATCCCAGCTATTAAGGAGAAGATGGAGCTGTTATGTTCAGTTCAGCAATTATGAAAAGTAAGCCGACTAATAGGAAGTCATACCGTGCCTGTGAATGGGTATTCTATTGATCTATGTTATTTGTTTGTAGAGAAGTCGAGTATTGATCCACGCGGAATAAGAAGGACTTGCTATCCAATGCATGTATTTTACCCTTATGCGATGATTTGGCTTCCTGTCTTAGCTGATAATTCAGAACTGGATGGTATTAAAGAATGGGAGCAGGGCTTTAATAATTAATAAAGAAGAATTTTTGAAGAAAGGGCGCTATAAACCCCCGTCTTACCAGAGAAAGGAAAGTAATTAAGAGTTCGATCAAACGGGAGAGTGAAGGCCGTTAAGGTTCATATACGAATATGTGGATGTAGTGCTTTTCAAAGCCGACTTATATGTATATAGGCGAGAGGCTGAAGCAACTGCCTTGCGATGAGCCGGGGATCCCGTCATAGAATATTTCAATTAGATCGAACCTCTACTAACAAGCAGAAGTGAGGAAAGCGGCGTGGGCGTGGTACATTCTGCGGCATTTGCCTCTTCTCCTTGGCTTAGTTCTTCCTGCCAATGCGATCAGCCAATTGGACGGGGTTTGGGGATTTTTCTCACATTGAGATGGTTTCTATTAAAGGAAATCTGGTCACAGCCAAAAATCCCGAGAAAACGTAAAAATTTCTCTTTTTTTAGTGCTAGAAACCCGAAAAATTATCCTACTTTCTAGGACGGTTCCTCCCATACTACACTCTACGCCTGATTCCGTCTAGAAGAGCCTAACCAATAGGTGGATCAAGACATCCCCTTTAACCGTAGTCTACATGCCCCGCTTTCGCACAACTATGAGACCAACCTGGTAGGGACGTCATTGATCAGAGCCGTGGATGGACCTTCACGAAAGAAGCAAACGTAGAATGGCCTGCCCTCGTTCTCAATTAGTCGGTGAGTTGGCTTCACTTCCGGGGACCGGCCCAGCCTTTCAAGTCAGGGAAAGGGCGCTACTGGGCGGAAGCTACTATGTTATCTCACGTTCTTCATGAGGACGAAGCCAGACAAGCCCTGCACTCACTCAATCGAGGAATGCAATTCAATCGAGGAATGCAATCCGTCAAACAGAAGAAAGAAGATAAAAAAGCAAACAAAAGTTTTGATCTCCTATCTGCTCGACTCTAGCTATTCAGGTCTAATTTCAAGGTAGTTTACTTTCTTATATGATAATATATAATAGTACTCTCTATTTATATATAATAGTCGTAGGAATGGAGTATTAATGTCTACGACAGGAGCAATGGGAAAGGCAGGGCTAGTCGATGAAGTGCCAGGACGGGGGGCAACCATGCATGGTACTTCTCGACCGTGTCTCCGAGGGACAGTGATCTCTACCGTAGGTGAACTAGCCGCTATAAATATTCCTGATTGAGCTCCATCTTAGCGGAGCAGATTGCCTGCCCTCGCCTACGTACAGAAAGAGGATTTCTGCGTGACAAGGATGCTCCCTGTGTTGCGACTTAACTAGCTTTCACACCTACATTTGACTTGGAGACCCTTTTTTCCAATGATTTGGTGTTTCTTGACCAGATTAGACTTCCGACTAATCGTCTATACATGGTTCTTTGATTTGTCCGGAATCTATTTCCCGAGGGATGTTGTCCAAGTAGCTAGGTAGCTAGTTAGTTAGTTGTTGATATGAGTCTTACTATTGAAAGAGGTCTTTTCCAGAAGATTGAACTAAGCATAAGAATTCCTTGTCGCATAAGTAGCGACCTGCACGAATGGTGTAACGACTGCCCCGCTGTCTCCGACATGGACCCGGTGACTGGCGCTATCTATTGTCGCCTCTTTTGGCTCTGAAAATTAGTATTTGCAATTTGTGAGGGTCGTTCTAGCTATATACGTTCGTGTCTTTCTCTATGCCCTCCGTAAGTAGCCCTCAGCTTGGTTGCTATTCTTTTTCAATCCAGCAGATTCGAAGCTATAGTCCCTGTGCCTTCTTCTTTTGTCTCTGATATGTCTTGCGTTGAGAAGTCTCTATCTTTCTCCAGCCAGAGATTGCAATCGCAGAGGCCCGGACAATAAGGCGCGTTAGCCTATCTATAGTAAGTAAGGGGCCTTTTCTTGCTGGGCTTGAATGCGTACCTTATCTAAAGCTATTTGCTTTGATGTCGAATTCGTCTAGAAAGCGGCACGACCCCGGGTTGATTAGCGAACCAAGGAAAATTGCATATCTTATGAGAACTCAACCTCTTAAAATCTTGACACCCTGAAGACGAAGGTCATTGTAGCAGCGCAGAGGCGAATTCGTCATCTGAGTCGTCGGTCGTTTGCGATTACCCGCGGAAGGAAAGTATACTAGAGCTGTTACCGTTTTGAAAAAAAATCCCTCCCGTAGTAAGCATAGTTTGACTAAAGATCGACGTTCTCCTTCGTTAAGCGGAGGTTAATGCAACCAAGCCTTTCGTTTAGGTACTCCTTATCCTTACGTGACTGATCGATTGTGGAATGAGAGAGAAAAGGGCGAGAAAAAGCGGTCATGAATAGAGCAGCACCCCACCTATCGGAGTGTCCAAGTTCCCCCGCGGGTAGTCCAGCATAGGCGTTTCTAGAAGAAGAGTTCAATCTCTCATCTTAGACCTTCCAGCTTTCTTCCCCAAAGACGGATTACCCTCTATGAGCAAGTAGCGCTTTTCCATTATTACATTAGTATATCAAATACCCGGACTATATGGCAGCCGCTCCCCAATTCTGATTGATTATCCAGGCGAAAGCATTCCTATGAACGAACAATTACAACGGTTTAGCAGCCGGTTGGATGAAGACAAGTTGGTTTCTCATGCTAAGAGATTGAGTGGATTACTGCGTATAACCATCGATTAGGCAAGCTGGTTCACAAGCAAAAGTAGTGATCTTACGGGCAACGAACTGCTATTTATTATGTTATGTCATTTTCCACATACCTATGCCTCGGGGTACTCTTTTATATGGATCTTGGTCCGTGAGTCGATCTTAGTCGGCGGTTGCCTCCTTTCATCAAGATGGGCCAAATGACCTCCACTGATAGAGAATACATGAGTTATAGGCAGCTCAGCAGAAAGTTAGTGACTCCATAATTAAAGGAAGCTCATGATATAACGACTGGGGCAGGCTTTGCGTCAATAACTAGGTTATCCAGAAGAGAGTTCCGCCAATTAGAAGTGGATTTAGTACATCGTTCCATTCTGTTCAGGTAGAGTTGTTGTCTGGTCAAAGACCAGCTGGTTCAGTCAGCATTAGAGCATACATAAAAGAAGCATTTTCTTATCTCTATGCAACCCTTGTTCGGAAAGAAAATGCCTTATGTTAACTTAACGTCCAGGTGCGGTACGGCGAGAATATCTAATTCAAATAGGAGGGAGGGCCATCACATCGAAGGAACATCGTACTACACCCTGAATTGCTATTCTTTTGTATTTTCAATCCAACTCCCCTAATCTCCCGCATCCAGCAACAGTTGGAGCAGCTTGCTTAACTATCACTTCTTCGTCAATACCAATTCTTGGGTTTTCCTCACTCTGTCGCTCCACGGTCGCATTCTTTGCTTTGCTCCTAAGGCTCACTGTTCATCAATGGCATGCCCCACAGCGTAAGCATACATCTATCCAAAAAGAAGAATCTTAGTCATCACTGTCTACAAGGCTCGTGTAGAAATTCCACTCACGAGCCGTCACCTTTCATCTTCCAGTAAGCTACTACTTCAATGTGGTGTTAGTCATCACGGGGAGAAGGAGGAGGAAGACCTATTTCAACCGAAGAGAGTAGGGTCCCCACACCGACAACGAGTCATCGATTCCCTCTCTTCCCGGATTCCCTTAATAGCTTAAGTCGATCTCTAGATACGTTCCATTCTCTTTGACCTGGATATGTCCCCTCGTGGTATACCAAGAGGTGTATAAGGTGGAGTTAGCAACTCTTCTTTTCAGGAGATCCCCAGTAGTTTAGTCAGATGGTCGACTTGCACCAACAGAAACTCTTTCTTTCTCATCTTTCCTTAACAAGTAAGCAAGTAAACTACCTTTATATATAGATATTCTGGAAAAGTCGAAAAAAGTCGAAACTCATTAAAGGTATCCCTTACTTTATTTTATTCTTAAGACTCCCTTAGGAGATTCAAGATTGAGGAGGGTTAATATTTAATATTAATTATCCAGGGGAATTTTAGCTCAGACAATACTACTCTATTTCTCCTTGAACCTTAAGTGAGCTACCGATCATAACTTCCTTATTCAAACTTAACCATTGAAGACTAGCCCTTGAAACCTGTGGTTTGGATGCCCTTAAGCTATTATTGGATGGAAAAAGTATACAACAGATGCATTCACCGATTCTGACTAGCCCAACCCCTTCTCTGTGGTTCTTCTTGTTCATTTGAATCCGCGTTGTTACTAGCTTTGTCAGTACCTTGAGTTGATCTACCAAGGCTAAGTTCTTTCTTTCATTCCTTTACCGAGCTACGGATCCAGGAGCTTCACCTTGGCGCTACTATTTGCTATAACAAGAAGAAAGCTAAAACGCGGACCTTTGAGACTGAACTTCGATGCCCTCGCCTGACGCAGCCCCCTTCTGCTTCTGCTTAATCCGTCCGTCCCGGCAAGGTCAGCAACCCCAGAACCACTCTCTTGTTTCGACCCCCCTCGAGCTCTTCTTGAAGATCTCGCTAATGATCTCACCATTTAATAGTCGTTTTATCGAGTAGATATGGAAGATCACCATTTCTCACTTCTGGATATTCATATTCTCTTTCGGAGCCTGAGCGGATCCGAATTCTGTAGTATATCATCCATATTTACCTACCTTGCGGGCGGAAATCCTATTCTTCTGAGCTTTAGACGTTCAGTTCCTTATCTGGTCCGACACACACGCATAAAGGATAAAAGAGCAGCTGTCTAGCCCACTGAAAGGGTCATTCGTAAGGATACGGGGTGGGTCCACTTGTGCTGAAGTGACGGAGTTTAGAGTTCCTTTGCGTAATTAACGGTCACACCCTTTCTAGATCTTGATGTGCCCCTCCGGAGCCTATGAAGAGGAATCGATTGAAATAGATCGGATGATAGAGATCGAAAGGTAGTCCCATTGCGATAGGTGTCGGCTGGGCATCTGGTTTATTAGAATGACAAGAAATCCTTTGGGTGCAAGGCTGGATGCATGGGAGTGTCACGTACGGTTTTGATGGGGTAAGGCTTTTTGGGCCAGGATAGCATCGGAAAGTCTCATCTTCTATCTATGGACGATATCACCACCAATTAAAGGTACAACTAAGGCCTTTCTATGATAAGCGTTGACCATAGTGTCATCAGGTCAGGGACCCTCTACTGAGCTTCCAGCTACAGCTACTGAAAATAGGCACAACAACCTAACGAGATATGGATCGCCCCATACCAAGATTGGGAGGAAAGCTAAAACTTTTCAGTCTACTTCTTCTCAGCAAGTGGTCAAGATTCTTTCCTGGAGTTGAACACGGTTCTTATTAAGCTGTAGATGAAACTTCAGTCTTCTCCGCAGGTCATCATCTGGTGGAGAAAAGTCACTCTACCCCGGGGAAAAAGGCATAAAGCCGATTTTAGACCAGAAAGGAGATTGAAAGTCGAAAAGTGGACTCCACCCCGAGAAAAATGGCATCAACCACTTTTTAGACCATAAGTGACCCTCTCGATAGGCAGGATAATCGTGTGTGGAAGGTTTCCGGAGAAAGATAGGCACCACAAGCCATTTAATTAGAAGAAAGAAATCCTTCACGATACCTTGGACGGGGGTCGTTATCAACGAGCAAGAACTAGTCTGATGGTCGCCCCATAAAAGTGGAAACTTGCGAGGGTTCATCAGTCCTAAATGAGTAAGTGGATCTCTTCGATCTCGGGATAGTACCTATATACAATACTGGAAGAATGAGATCTTCAGGTTGGCAAGGCGAGCCCCTAGAGGATGAGAATCCAAGGCATAATTCTTCAATCAATGGAGAATCCCCGGCTATAGAGCCAGTCTAAAAGGAATTGATAGGTATGCTTGCCTCTATCTAGAATACCATTACCATTTTACTTAAAGCAGTTCCGTAGAACAAGCTTTTAGGAAGAAATCCATTAGAAGTCCAACTGCTTAGTAAAGGGTCGACTGAGCGAGTCTATTGCAGCCTCTTTTTAAGGCAGGAATAACTAGGTATGACAGTAGCGAACCAGCAGCAAAAAGCAAAGATGGGTCTTGTCTTGTTAGCAGGAGTTGTTAGCAGGCGGAGGAGACATGGAATATTTCTACATTGGAGGTGGTGCTCCTGTAGGGGAGGGGCTTCTAAACCCATACCCTGCATTTCCAAGCAAGGGTGGCACTCAGTAATAGGGTTAGTTAGGTAAGCACGAACCACGAAAAGAAGAATCGCCCTTGAAATAGATGGGTGGTATTCTTGTTTTGAGTAAGCCCCCCAGGCCCCAGGCCCAAGAAAAGAAAAAGAAAAAGAATGAATGGTTAGAAAGTATGCCTACGCGAACGATTTAGTATGCCAGGCCTGCGGTGAAAGCAGGTCTTATGCCAACCTATCCTTGTGAAATTCGGATACGAGAATGAATCCGGTTGGAAATGAGCCTTTCCTTCGCTTTCTAGCAGCAGGTCCCCTGGCAAGCGAAGCTAACCTTTCTTACTTGTAATTGAGTAATGGCAGCCTTTAGCTTTAGGTACGATAGCAGGTACTGTTCTAGTGGGCCAGCCAAGCCAAGCCCAAGGAAGACTGACTTAGTCGACCAAAGGACAGGACAAGTCTGTTCCTGCTTCGTTTTCTGTTCCCGATTCAATCTTCACCTTTCCTGAATGAAGAAAGAGAGTGAAAGAGAAGAGATCAGTGCAATAGGTACAGAGGGGAGAGAAACTGTCTTCGTTCGGTTCGGCAGAAGAAAGCCGAGAAAAAGCTGGTTGATTCTCATCTCATAGTTAACCAGGAAAGACAAAGACCGATAACCATAACCGTGGCGCTATCTGTAGCTTGAGCCAACCAACCTTAACCTTTCGCTTGTTGACCGTCTTTCACTTGCTTTCGAACTCCTTCGTACCCTTACTTGATCCCATCTTCTCGAATAGGAGACAGAGTACAGCCCCTTACTCAATAGGGGGCGAAGAGCTCATATTCCAGAGGGTGAAGGCATTGAAAGAGGTGGCTAACTTTCAGGGAGCTTCTTTGTTTATGTCACTAAGCGGGCAGGTCTCTGGAGTGTGCTTCTATCGCCCGAGCAAGAGAAGGGCTGCAGATGAGCTATCAAGTCGTGCATTTCTCCCGAAAGTGAGGAGAATGCCCCGGTTATCCTTATCCGTATCGGTCTTTCCGGGCTAACTATTTCAAAGATTCACTCTTTCCCCTGCTGGGCTTTGGCTTTCTTCTTTCTTAATGGCAGGCCAAGCGGCCAAGTCCCGTGCTTTCGGAATCCTTTCTTTTAGGAATTTCCACGTGCAAGAACTTCTACTCTCATTGATTGAGGTGCCCTCGCTAACTCCGAGACAGGCAACCGCGTCTATCCCGCCATTACATCGAGGTGAGCCCACCAGTTGCTAGTCTGAGTCTCTGTTCATTTCTCTAGTACCAGAATCAGACGATTCTAATCAGACGATTATATGGATTTTGTCGATGTTCACGAATCGTCTGCCTGTGTGGAACGCCCTTCGACACAAATCTTTCAAGTCTGAACCCCAAGATGGGGAATTGCAACTATAGATAGATCCGCCCTTTAGTGAGGACACCGCCTCTCTTCTCTTATCCTGATCTGTCTTTCCTGGGTATCTGTTGTTCATTTCTCGGGTATCTGAATCATACGATTATGAAAACGATTCGATTATGAATTCTACGTGTAAGAAGTTCGTCTGGCCTTCCTTTGGGGTACAATCAATGTTGATGTTGATTAGAGGCCTTATCCCACTTCGGGATAATTATAATTATAATTAAGGGATGACGATACTGGTACAAACAATAGATTAGAAGCCTTTTCCCACTGGAAGGTGAAATAAGTAGTGGGTTTCCGAAAGACAGCCTTCTCTATATTTTATGGCTTGACTTTCCTTCTTTGATGCCAAAAAGGGTTCTCAAAAACGTCGATCAACTAATATCATATATAATGATCGCCGAGGAGACTCGTTTGGAACTGAACTTCGCTCGCTCTCTTTCTCAGAATCAAGCTTATGAATGGGGTAAAAACCCTCTTTCTTTTTTTATTAAAGTTGAGATGGGCTTGGTGTGAAGTGTACCTTATTAGTACAATACAAGATCGAAAAGTTTGGAGACCATTCCAAGTGAGATGCCCAAAGACTCCCATGTCTTTCTTGGTTGGAAAACCCCAACCGGCCATTTTCGTCTTCCTTCATTGGGAGAGCAAGAACAAGTCTCCCCTTTTTTTGTGGGGGAGCAGAGCAGTCAAAGAATGAACCAAACAAAATGATTTTTATAGAATGGCTATTCATTACCATTTGTCCTATAGAAACGGAGATGGCCAAACCATGGCAATTAGGATCTCAAGACACAGCAACACCTATGATGCAAGGAATAATAGACTTACATCACGATATCTTTTTTCAATAAAGAAGCCCCGCTCCCTAAGGGGCCCCTCTCTGATAAGGAAGCAAAGGAAAGAATCTCAATCTTATGACAAATCTGGTCCGATGGCTGTTCTCCACTATCCGATGGCTGTTCTCCACTAATCACAAGGATACCTACTTCTTTTATCTCTTTTTTTTGTTTCTCCATGGTTCTATTCTCCTTTTCTCCGTCCACTTACCCGGTACGCTGTTAGACTCTAACTATGGGGTACTAATCATACAAACCCTGGGCGGAAGCTCGGGGATTTATTTCATCCTAAAAGCACGGAATGATTTCGAGAGAAAACTTTGTTTAGATTCATTTATGCTAAGCTCCCTTTCTCTATGTCTATTTAGCAACCAACCGTATGCACCATTTGTATGTCTGATTTGGTTGCTCGCTAGGTTCGTCGTACCCTTGGAGAGGGACAGGAACTTTCACTTTCTATTCCTATTGGTATTGATAGGAAGGATATTCGTAGTTCCTGATCAAGAGTGGGGCTTATTTTTCGTTCAGCAAATAGCATGGCTGACCGGCTTTACTATTATTTCTCGGGTTAATCTGCCCTTATATCTTTCTTTTCTATCTCGATTTACTACTCTATTTATCTTTGGATTTCTTTCAATATTCTTTGGATTTCTATTTATTTTGAGCGTCCCGCTGCGGGACTCAACCGTTACAGTGATAGCCAAATTATTATGCCCTCTCTCGGGGGCTTTGGCTATTTTCTTTTTCCTTAAAGCGAGAAGTTGGAAAGAGAACTCTTTCACTTTTTTTTGTTTTAGTCTAAGTAGTCTCTTTATGTGTTTAGTAGATAAGAACGCCGAAGCTGCCCCTTCTCTACTAAGTATTATTACTTTCCCATTAATACTACTCGCTTCTCTGGCATATTTCCAATGGAGAAAACACCCCCATTTTCTTCCTATTTTAGAGTTCTTATTAATAAAGGGAAGGCTCTGTTTTTTGGGAGTTTCTACGGGGCAGTTGGAGTGCTGGTAAGTTGTTACGCACCCGAAAGGTTCGGCGGATGGACCCAATACTTGGCCCTCAGTCTTATCTTACAAATCTTGTTCACCGAATTTTTGAGATTTACTTTTGATATTCGGGGGGAGGAGAAGGAGAAGCGTGACGAGAATTATAAGAGAATGCGAAGGATATTCATTCTCTTAGGTTGGATTTATGTTCATTCGCTTCTGCTTCTTGCTCTCAAAATGAAAAAAGACTTGTTATTCAATGGACATGGACCTGATTGAACCAGTAAAGGCATGGGGAGTTTTTGGGCGTGTCATCTCACAGCGAGATTTTTCTTATATATGTAATTGTCTGTCCGACTTTTCTGTCTTGTATCTATTTACAGCTATGAGTCACAACAATGTTAACCAACTCTTCCAGTCTTGTTTATATATCGAATTTATTGTTGTTCGTTAGAATCGATTACTGTTGTTTTATCTGACGCTTTCTTGTGACTCGTCACGGTTGCTATGTTAGCGACGGATGTAAAGGTATCAATATGAATGAGAAGCCTATGTTGTGGACCAAGTTCAGATCGACCAAGTTGAGTGATGAATGAATGAGTCAATGAGTTCGAAATGCATGTATTAAGCATATGTTCATCGATCTAGTTGTGAGCCCGAGATAGACCGTTTTTCGCCCTCCGGGTAGGTCATTTGATCGGTAGAAGGGGGCCCGGATCGAGAGAGAGATCGAGCTGGCTCATAATATCAATAGCGAGCCGGAAGGTCTCTAGTCATGTAATAGGAAACAGAAACATAGCACACCCCAAAACGGCCTCCTATCACACTGGCGGGGAAGCCCGCTTTTCACTAAGAGAGAAATCCGATAAGAAAAAGAAGACTCCCATAACCACATATGGAATCCTCTTTCTTAGAAAACGACGAGCAAAGAGGGCCATTCCGGTTCAATACAAAACTCCAACCCCCCCGTCTGTGACGAAGGTGATCGATCTTTGGTGGACTCGTTCACTCGGATTACTCGTTTGCCGGAGCAGATAGACCGATCAAAGCATTTCCGGGCTTGGAAGCCATTGAATCCCTAACCCTACCTGATGTAAGTAAACTTCCTAATTCACCAATCTCCGAGTCAGCAAACCTTTCAACAATAATGCTATGCTATTACTTGATGGTTAGATCGATGAAATCCTGTGCTTACGGGAATCATGATGTGGAACTAAAAGGTGGGTGTTGTAGGTGTGGAAATACGAATCAAAACCTCTGGTGGATCATCTGTTCCAAAAGAATGAGACCCTAATGCAGCAACTTGGACGGAACAAAATATAACCAGTGACAGATCCAGTTGCGTAAATATAGATAGAATCCAGCGAGTAGCTCGCAGCGGTATTGATGTTTATGCTTGTGGAGCGTTAGGATATCTATTGGAGGGAGCGAGAGGGGAGAGCTATCTTCCTATTGTCAAAGTTCGGATGGATAGTGGTGGATTAGTGATCCATGGAAGATAAGAGCCTTTCGACCAACGGGGGAGGAGGTCGTTAATGACCAAAGACTTTCTCGCGAGCCTGCACATATAGAAAGGGCTGCTTCCTTTTTCATTTAGGCGATATCGAACCCTGTTAAGGAGCTTTTTCGGTTGAAATCTCAGGTTTGAAGAGCACTCAGCGGGTAATGCCCAAGGATGGCCCAGAGCCAGGAATGAATAGTAATGCTTGCAGTGAATAATCTTGTAATATATACTCAAAAGCTAGGTTATTTCCAAAGAGTAATAATGCGTAGATCTCAGATCAGCTAGAATAATAAGCTGCCTGTTTTCAGGAGACATGGACTAATGCTCAGTGAGGAATAACCGATCACTATCTAGCAGGTTGAGCGAGCTCGCCTGTGTGTCTAAAGCTTAAGAAATCTATTATGTTACAAAGATCTCCAAGCTTTTTTCCTCTGGTTGCGGATAGAGCATCTTTCGTGTACCTACCCCAGTGGGAGACCCCTTATGGCACACCGCAGGCAGGTGAGACCATTAAGCTTAAGATACAAGCCCTTCTAATCAACGGGATTAGAGTATGTGGGTTCGTTCCTGCTCTCGCCCTTCCTTTTACTACTGAAATATAGGACCTGAAGTGGTCTTTTTTCGCCTGAAACCATTCTGATTCTCCGGACGGTACCTATAGTCTAAGAAGACATTTTAAAGATTCTAAACTCCGACCGGTGAATGGGAGTATGCTAAGCTTGTGTCTCGATACCGCACTCATCCTAAAGTGCTTGAATCAGTTCATTACCAACCCGGCAATCAGACCTCAGCATTTGGAGGAACTCAATTTATGTATTTGATAGGAGCCTCTTTTCTGGGTCTTTCATCCTGGTTCTATCAAACCCTCCTGGTCTTCCATTTTGCGAATGAGGCGGGTCTGCCTTTACAAGTCGGGACCTATTTCTTATTAAGATTATGGATGTATACTCGCGATGCTCGAAAGACTTCTGTTCAGAATGTACTCTCGAGATGAGTGGGCGAAGGAAGCGCCTATTCGTAGATGGATGCCTGGGCGTGTGGAGAAGAAGGAAATATAGTCGAAAATAGCTATTGTGGCGTTATCAGATGATTCCACTTATGGGCGGGTAAGCAAAGCCGCTAAGATGGAGCTTTTGATATAGGCATCAAAGCAACAACCAACCAGTCAAGATTGTAAGAAAGGATTGTATCAGAGAAATCGTTGTTTCAAGCCCTTCGTGTACCTTTACGAAGGTGTCTAACTAAGGTTTTTGTGTTTCACCGTAGAATCGACATACGAACTCGAATATGCGCATAAATCCCTTCCTTGTGAGTTGGGAACCTACTAGTTAGCAAAAAACGCCCAGGAACGAGATTCAAATCTCACTTAAGTACGTGAGCCGGGAAGGTAGTAAACTTGCTTATATAGAATATAAGGGCGCTGGCAAGCTCCCTCGTGCCTTAAGGTCATTCTATCTAAGAGGCGGTGGGGCAGTGGTTAGCTTCGGTTTCCTGCTCAATGAAATCTATTCTCGGACCTATTGAATCAGTTGACTCTCTTGAATCAGTCTATTCCCGTCCCTCCTTAAAGCCTTGCGAGCTAGATATCTTTTGACAAGCTACCTCTCAGCATTACTCTCTTTCCCGGGTTAGAAGAGTAAGGTAGTTTACTTGCTTATATTATAATAATAATATAAGGGAGTGACATATAATACTAATATAAGAGGAAGCTGGTATTCAATTAGCTAGGGAGGGAGACAGGGCTAAGGCAGATGCCAGTCTAATCTTCCTTAGAATGGCTTGTGCAATGCAATTGAACACGAATCGATTGGCTTAATCAATAGTATAAGGAAGATGGCATAGAATGCGCTGTTGTCGCATGAATAGGAATAGGTTGTTCAAGAAGTGGTTGCATATATAAGAAGGGCTTGTGCACATGAAGAAGAAAAGGAAGAAGGAGCTGTTGAGTCAGATGTGGCATTAGACTGTTTTCAAATAGGTTCTTCTCGAAGTGGTCATTAGTAAGCCAAGGAACTGATTGACCCAAGGCAAAGAGTCCGTTCATGGTATAAGTCCTTTCCTTTCCACTAAGAATGCCGACTTTCCTAAAACTATTGGAACTAGGGTATCCTCGCCGAAGGAAAAGAAGATTAAGCCAATAGTATCCCGAAGAAAGAATAAAATGGCACATTGACATTCATCTTCTTCTAAAAGGGCTTTGAGAAGAGGGGCAACTAGTGAAGATGCCGAGAATGGCCGGGGATTACCGGTCTTAGTTAGAATCTGTTGCAAATGCATGTGAGGGAGGGAATGATTGCACATTAGTATTAGTAAGAGAAGAGTAAGGGAAGGCAAGTGCCATGGCATGGAACTTCTTTTCTTCTTTGTACGAGTCTCTAAGAGCAGGGGATTCGAGAATAAGAAAGAGCCTCTCGTCCATTAAGGTCTAAGTTGCGCTGTACTCTGGGCATCTTCAAACTCCTAGTGCGCAAGGCTACGTACCTATCTCCTTCTCACTGAAAGTATGTAGCTCGTAAGTAATAAATCTTCCTTTCAGTCGAGCTCAATTGCATAGAACCTGCTTCGTACTTTCCAGCCTCTTTCACTCCCACCCGCTGTCACTCTCTCGCTCCTTTTATGTAGCTCGTTCCCTAAAGGACCAGTGACTATCGGTAGAGTCCAAAACATCCCTCCCCCTATCGGTGGAGCTACTGCGTTCCTCCTAACCTCTCGTTCCAAGTATGTAACTCGTTCCTATCGGTTGAGCAACTACATACCGTAACCGTAACAACAACTCATACGAGTGACTTCTTCCCCCCTCCTCCTCTCTAACTCCTAGCCCCTAGCTGCTTCTAAGCTTCTAGCTCCTAACAGAAAAGGTAGTCTACTTGACTCTGAAAAAAAGAAGGCTTGGCTTACTCTTTCAACCAACGGCTAAGGCCGATAGAAGGCCTAAAACCCAAGTTATAACACCAGAGCTACAGGTCCGGTCTGAGGGTCGTTTAAACTTATAAAATAACCGATTAAGTATGTGTTCAGTGATTCCCCCCCCTAAGGGTATGAGTTCACTCAGCTTCACCTACTAAAAAGAAGAAAGGAGATAAATTACTCTTTCAAGCAATAGCTAAGTGGAAATATATCCTTTTTCGAATCCAGTTACATTGCTCCAGCACGGGTTCCCTAGCAGGGGGTAAGCAAGTCTATCTGGGTGTTCCCTCCGGGGAAGAGCTTGAAGAGGGGTCATTTCCTAGTCTTATCTATTTGTTCAGGTTGAGAAATCACTGGTTCAGAAATTACTACGGTGATAAGAGAAACTGAATACCGGTATGCTCTGGAGCCCGTTACCACTACCCCAAAGGTACACTAGAGAAATGTTGCACTAACGGCACAGAGAGGTTGTTTTCAAGACAAGACTTGGAGTTATGGTTAACTTGCTTGGTGGGCGTTGGACGAGCGCCCTGCGATAGCTTGTCTGTAGGGGGGTTACTCCCTACATTCGGGAAATACCTGTGAAGCAAGCATTTTTCCCATACCAGAGGGGTTCAGATAAGACGGCTATGTTATTGAGGGTCACCCGTGAAACGGTGTTAAATTAGGCCTGCATGCCGCTAGTATGGTCACCAACCCTCGGGGGATTCTCAACCGATCTTCCCCCACGCTGTGAAGCGAGGCTGGCTCCATACCCATGATTTAAGGCGGGCGGGGAAGATTTATCTTGAACCAAAACTCAAGATGATCCGATCCGTGCTTCGCCCCAAGGCACTAGGATAAATTATCTCTCTAAAACCGATCTGATCCACAGGTCGTTCTGCCAACCCATAGGCAGGAGAAGAAATCTCTGTAGTGTGCAGTCCCTAGCCTTATGGGGTGGTGAAGCAGAGCAAGCAGCCCTCGTTAAGATAGGAATATCTATTAAAAAGAGAAAAAGACGCTATTTTCATTCAACTGTGCTTGAAAGAGAGAGGATATGATATAAGGTAAGCCCCAATTCCACTGAAAGATTCAATTCAGTCAGCTTTTTCTCTAGTTTGCCTTTTTGTCTACCTTCTTGAGTAAATGTCGCATTTCGAGTGCTTGGTTAGATCTCCTAATGTAATGAACGAGAAGATGCGGTGAATCAATCAGTATTAGCTAAGGAAATAAGGAAAGCATTCTAATTCTGGGGAAGAGAGGAAATCTGTCTTTCTAGGAAATTTTGATTTATAGGGAATCTGTGCTTACTAAGCCTTTGTTTGAAGGACCGGTCCGAAAGTGCAAGACTAGCTGGACCCGGACTGACTAATCGCTAAGAGCTCACCCCGAGTGGGATAACTCTAAGTACGGCATTCAGTAAGAAGTAAGCCAAGTTCAGTGATCCTCGAGAATGAACTATCAGGCCTAAAGCCTAGACTAGGAGGAAAGAACTGATGACTCGCATCCCCTTAATCTGAAACTATCACAAGAAGGATGGAAAGTCGTGGAATTGATCGAAAAGTTCTCTTAGCCGTTACGTTAGGGTGACTCGAGAAAGCTTGAAAGGGAATTCCGAGAGCCCTTAAGCTTCAAGCTATCCGGCTTCAAGCCGTGAAGGAGGAATCCGAGTTGCATCCTAAAATAAGGAAGATC